TTCTTTCATCGTCCCAAACATGCCAATATTAGCACTGATAGTATGTAAATGTAATTCATTGGTCAAACAACTATTCAGGGTTCCTAAAGCTCCTTGTAAGGCTTGTTGGAAAACTCGTTGTCGGACTTGATTAATCGCTCTTTGTTGTTCAAAATGAATGGTTTCATTTTTGTAATTTTCTAATTGCTCCAAAGTCTTATAAGTTGAATTAATCAAATTGAATTTTTCGCGTTCTATCTCAGCGTATCCGTTCACTCGAAACTGATCCGCTTCCTTTTCTACTTTCCGTAAGCGGGCCCGGGCTTTTTCCAGTTGTTCAATGGCCCCCTCGCGGAGTTCTTCTGAATTTCGAAGAGTATTCAAAATTCTCTGTTTTCGATTATCTAATAAATCACTTAACACCCCCTTTCCAAAAAAAATCAGTACACCAAGAACTATACTTAGATTTATTAGATTTGTTGATAAAATATCGGTATTAAACCCGAAACTCCCGGCGGATGGCCAGTGACTCAAGGAAACGAAAGAATCGGTTACATTTTTCATATGATCTCCTCTTCCCTTATAGACAGATTAATTATCTATTTTTTTCTTATTCTATATATTATCTATATATTAGAGATATTTTATCCATTTTTGTTCTTCGTTCTTTATATTCATATACCTAGTTCTAAATAGATACCTAGTTCTAAATAGAGTCAAAAATCTATTCGATTTTTATTCGGAATAGATTTTTTTGCAATTGGGAATCTCGAATACAAACAATACTCGGTACCAGGTCTCGTGCCAATTGTGAAATTTCTTTTTTGTTGTAAGACTTCCTTAAACTTAAAAACTTAAAAAAAGTTTCGATTGGACTAAGAAAGGGGAAGGAAGAAAGCGAGTCGGTATACCAATTCCTCAAATCAGTCCTTCCCGAAGGCAATAAAACGTAATTTTTTATAGGATTAAACGAAAGGATTTGCAAATAAAAGTGCTAATGCTACAACTAGTCCATAAATAGTTAAAGCTTCCATAAAAGCCAGACTAAGTAATAAAGTGCCTCGTATTTTTCCTTCCGCCTCAGGTTGTCTGGCGATACCTTCTACAGCCTGGCCCGCAGCAGTACCTTGACCAACTCCGGGTCCAATAGAAGCAAGTCCAACGGCCAACCCAGCAGCAATAACGGAAGCGGCAGAAATTAATGGGTTCATGATAAGTTCCTCGCACCAAAATAAAGAAATGGTTAATGATACAATCAACCAAAAAATTATGACTTAATTATTCAAATTTTCATCCAGCCGAGGTCACTAAGAACTCCGAATTGAAGTAAGAAGATTTTTGAATCATCAGAACTACTTCGATATCCTTTTTTTAGTTCCGATTCACGGAGTTTTTGTGAATTCATACAATTTTTTGTTTTTCCATTTTTTTCTTTGTTCCAAACCATTCTTTGAATTCGAGCTCTTCCCTTTTTTATTAATTTTTTCTTTTTGTTCAATATTCAAACAGTTAAAAATAGAAATGAAAAAGAAAGACTTTTCTTGGATTCCTTACCTAAATTTCAGTAGTAGTAAGGTGGATTAGATACAGATTTTATCCCATATATAACTAGTTATAACTAGTTAATATCTAATATTACATATACGTGTCTTTCTTCTATAATGTAAACCACCTGTCTGTATCTTAGATTCAATCGGATTCTAAAATCTTTTTTCGAAACATTCACGAAGGAAAATTGGCTTATAGCGATTAATAGCTATTATATATATTAAATATACCTAGTTTGAGCCCGCTTTCCTAAACAACTCTTTTTCTAAATTTCATTTTTTGTAAATTCTTCTATTTCTTTTATTTAGCATTCGAATTTTTTAGTCGAAATCATTGCATAGAAATTTTTGGTTGCGCTCTATATTCATGGAATTTTTTTATATTTTCTTTTGGTCAATTGTTGAATTGAATAAAACCGACCGAAAGGGGAATCACTCTATATAACCTCTCTTTTTTTTATTATTATTTGTACATCGTAACCAAATAAAGAATTCTTATTCAGATTATAATTCCTAAAATTGGAATTGAATGACCAAACCAATCAAAACAATATAAAGAAAATATTCATTGAAAAGAGGTATAAAAGGGCCAAACCTATTTTCGGAAAAAGATCTTTTAGATCTCTTTCCTTTATTTCCAATTCTCTAAATATTGTACTATTCCTCTAGATCGTATAGATCTTTTTGTCTATTTATGTATATGTTCATTAAATAGATTATCTTCGACAAGGCATAGATTTGGTTGCACTAAACTAAAAAAACAATCTCGAAAACTAGTCAATGATGCCCCTCCATGGATTCACCTATATAAGCCGCAGCTAAAGTTGCAAAAATAAGAGCTTGAATACCGCTTGTAAATAATCCAAGGAACATGACCGGTATAGGAACCACTAAAGGTACTAAAGAAACAAGAACAACAACTACTAATTCATCCGCTAATATATTTCCAAAAAGTCGAAAGCTAAGTGATAAAG